TTTACAGAATAAATCTAAACTCAAACTGAACTAAATGAAGTGAAGTTTGCTGAAGTAGTGTACTTGTACTATATATTATAAAAAATAATGAAAAGAAGAATGAGATAGATTGGATAAAAAGTCAAACTTTCTATTAAATATTATTATATGTATATAATAATATATAAGATCCTTTTCCTGGCATAGTCAGGAGTTCCCCCTATAACTTAATAAATTCATGGATTTTGGAAAGAGTGGAAGAAACTTTTCACTATATCTTTCATTTCAAAGGAAAATTATCAATTTTTGAAAAATTGAATAAAAAAATGAAAAATAAAAAAGCCGGCTATCGGAATCGAACCGATGACCATCGCATTACAAATGCGATGCTCTAACCTCTGAGCTAAGCGGGCCCGCATTATAGTAATAGAAATTTTCTATGCATAGGAATTCAAGACACTATTACTATAAGTATAGTGTCTCTATAAATATAGAATAGAATCCACAATTACCAATAAATATTGGATATTATTGGATATTATAGAACATAAGGATTTATATAGCATAGCGATTTAGAATTTTGATTTCTTTATCACAATTCTAAATTCGAATAGAATAATATTCGATAGTCAATCTTAAATATTTTTATATAGTCAATTTTTTTTTTATTTTGAATTCACATGACATTTGAAATTCTTTTTGTTACATTTCTATTTTTTCTATCCTATATATTTCTCTATATTTCTTCCGAATTCGGTTGATTAGTTATAACAAATCAAACATTCCTCGGCTTTCAGTGGAAGTTAAGAAAAAAGAATCGACCCTTTAAGTATCCCAATTGCATGGGAAAATGGCATGAAGAGAAAGATATATAAAGGATATATATCAATCTATATTGAATTGCCGATACAGAAATGATAAAATCCAATTTGATTGAATCAAATACGGGTTTCCTGTAGGTAAGAAAAAAATACTTTTTCGAGACAGTAACCGCTATCTATTAAAAGATTCCAATAGAAATTATAAATGAAAGAAAAAAGGAATAATATTCTAATTAAATCTTAATCTCAAAACAAAAGACAAAAGAAAGGGGGATATGGCGAAATCGGTAGACGCTACGGACTTAATTGGATTGAGCCTTGGTATGGAAACCTACTAAGTGATAACTTTCAAATTCAGAGAAACCCCGGAATTAATAAAAATGGGCAATCCTGAGCCAAATCCTGTTTTCTCAAAACCAAAACAAAGGTTCAAAAAACGAAAAAAAGGATAGGTGCAGAGACTCAATGGAAGCTGTTCTAACAAATGGAGTTGACTGCGCTGGGTAGAGGAATCTTTCCATGGAAACTTTAGAAAGGATGAAGAATAAACGCATCTAGTGAATACTATATCAAATGGTTAATGATGGGCCCAAATCTGTTTTTTTATTTTAATATGAAAAATGGAAAAATTTGTGTGAATTGATTCCACGTTGAAGAAAAAATTGAATATTCATCACCTCATTCACTCCATAGTCCGATACATCTTTTAAAGAATTGATTAATCGAACGAGAATAAAGATAGAGTCCCATTCTACATGTCAATACCGGCAACAATGAAATTTATAGTAAGAGGAAAATCCGTCGACTTTCAAAATCGTGAGGGTTCAAGTCCCTCTATCCCCAAAAAGCCTACCTGGCCCCTAAAATATTTACCCTATACCCCCCCTTTTTCGTTAGTGGTTCCAAATTCCTTTATCTTTCTGATTCTTTGACAAACTGGGGTGTAAATGACTTTCTCTTATCACATGTGATAGAGAATACACATTCCAAATGAAGCAAGGAATACCAATGCGAATGATTCACAAAATAGCATTGAAATTACAGGACTTGGAGAAAACTTTGTAAGCCCCCTTGTCCCTTTAATTGACATCGACTCCAGTCATCTAATAAAATGAGGGTGGGGTGCTACATTGGAAATGGTCGGGATAGCTCAGCTGGTAGAGCAGAGGACTGAAAATCCTCGTGTCACCAGTTCAAATCTGGTTCCTGACACACGATTCTATTTTTCTTTTTAAATCTTTCTTTTATAAATTAATTGATATGAAGCGAGATACGTATTGATTTCCAATCTGGATCATAATACATACCTTTCTTTTATTTATCTTCGCGAGATATACCCCATCTATAAAATACTATAAAATAGATGGGAAAAGTTTCTTAAAAAAAAAAAATGAAATTCTATTTTCTCTTTTTTTTCTTTCATTCAAAAAGAATGTTAATACTTCATACATATTTCATATTTGAAAGGGTAAATTGGTTTGTTGAAAGAACAAAAAGTCAAAGTTGAAATAGACAAGATCCGGTTCGGATACAATACAAATAAATTGAATTCGATACCCTTCCATTTCTTGGTATTTTCATTCCTATTCGATTTCTTAATTCGTCTCGACATGACTTTCTATACCCGGTCTAAGCAATAGGCACGGTATAAGGTTCATGGTAGAGAACTCCTTTGATTCATCCTATTGGTTCGGCTCATA